ACACAATAGAAGGATCGAATGGAAGAAGGAATTCCATTTACTATCTAAAAACAAGCCATTCGATCCTATTCACTGGACTAATCATTCATACTGGAAGCGGTTTCTTGCTTGTATCAGCTCATGATCTAAACGAGTCGCACATACACCCTAGTACATGTTCCTCGACGCTGAGGGCATCCCCCAAGAGCGGGGGATTTTGTGACATTTCGAATGGACTGTCTTGTATTTCTAATAAGTTGTTTAATAGTCGGCATGTTGAATATATACATAATGGGCTGGTTTAGATTGATCCTAACCGGATGATTATGAATTTTTTTATTTAATAGTTAAACTCGGAGATAAAATATCAAATCACGGATTTGCAAAAAATCCATTTTTTTTATTCAACTGCTACAAGATCAACAATTCCATAAGCTTGGGCTTCTGTTGCTGACATAAAAACGTCTCTTTCCATGTCTTCAGATATAACCCATAAAGGTCTGCCCGTCCTTTGTACATAAACCCTTGTGAGGGTTTCGCGTAGTTTGAGCAGTTCTTCCGCTTCCAGGATAAATTCTCCCGTCTGCGCCTCATAAAAAGAACTCGCGGGTTGATGGATCATTACCCTGATGATAGAAGGTTTCTTTATCTGATGTGATGAAAGGCACAGAAAAGGAATATCAAGAATAATAGGAAAAAAAGATAGAATTGAACAACCGTACGGGCATCATCTTTTGTGCATTGCATACGGCTATACAATCAAATTGACCCTTACTCTCCAGATAAAAATAGAATCTATCAGCCCCAGAGGGGTAAATGGTCAAATTGCCACCCTTCCTTTTGGAGTAGTTCAAAAATACTGTGATGGCTCCGTTGCTTTTCTATTTGAAAATGGATTTTTTTCTTTGATTCAGCAATCCCAAAGTTTCTTTTTGATCCAACCAAAAAGGGGAAAATTTGGTTTTTTTGCACTCTTTTTTTTTATAACTTAAATTAAGAGCCTTTCGGTGTGAAAATAACCAAGTTTGTAACGCTGAGTTGGACTTCCGATAGATAAGAGAAAATCGGAAATATCTTTTATCTCATACTACTCTCTCGATACATAATCGAATCTTTTGAAAAAAAAACAATGCAAAATTTTTTCATATCGAATTCGAAGTGCCATGCTATTATTACTTAATATTCATATTGCGAAGGCATAGTTTTCTTTTTTCTCTCAAATAAAAAAAACCCATTGGCGCCAAGCGTGAGGGAATGCTAGACGTTTGGTAATTTCTCCTCCAACCAGGATAAAAGATCCCATTGACGCGGCCAATCCCATGCATATTGTATGGACCTCTGGTCGCACAAATTGCATAGTATCATAAACAGCTACTCCGGGTATTACCCATCCGCCAGGAGAGTTTATAAACAAATATAGATCTTTGGTATCATCCTCGATACTGAGATATACCATAAGACCAATAAGTTGATTCGAGATCTCGCTATTAACTTCTTGGCCTAAAAAAAGTAATCTTTCTCGATAAAGTCGGTTGAGTAGGGCAAAATTGTATCCCGTAGGAACCGTACATGCACCTTTTGGTGCATACGGTTCAAAAAAAATAGCGAAAAAAAAGAATCAATGTATAGATTAAGGGCTTTTTCTTCGATTTTTCAATAAAGACGGATTTTGATTTCTTCTTTATAATATAATAGAAAAACCTATCGAATTCACTTTTCATTGATGTATTGTTTCATCGAGATTCAATCTAAATCACGATGGTATTTTCTTGTTCCTGAATGGGTCTCTTTCATCTTTTTAGGTTTATGCTCTACTCCGGGTAAAGATCCACCCCATTTGGATTTGCACATATAGGACAAATCTTTTCACCACCATTTCTTTTTGTTATGACTTTCCAAATAACAAACAGGAATCATTTAGGATACACGTAGTAATCCTTTACCAATTGGGTTTTTTCTAAACGGAGCCTGGATACTTCATTTTTTGAGTCCAATCAAAGTCAACCATAAATTATTCTAATTGATAATAGTACTAGGAATTCCTCCAAACAATGCATCTAATTGCACTTCACGCTCCAATTTATGGATGATTCCATTTCTCCTTCTTGGGCAAAACAGAGGATATCTCGATCGGGGTAGAGAACGGGGAAATCCCATATGACCCAATATATCTGACAAGTCGCACTATACGTCAACCCAAGATGCATCTTCCTCTCCAGGACTTCGGAAAGGTACTTTTGGAACACCAATTGGCATAAATTGAAAGAAAAAAGAACTAAATCCTATATTTCACTTTGATGTGGAAACGTAACAATGTGGTTTTATTGTCTTTATAGTATTGTCTTTATCATATTTATTTTATCCATAGATTAGAAAAATTCAGAAAGAAAGACAAAAAACTAAAGGAAATTTTTTACGAATAGGCCTTTCGAATGATAAACGCATTTACTCATAGAAAGTGGTATCAATCCACCATTGCGTATTGGTACTTATCGAGTATAGAATAAACCTGCTTCTCTTT